AAATTTTTACCTCTGATTCTAGTGTGTGCTTCCGGAGGAGCACGTATGCAAGAAGGAAGCTTGAGCTTGATGCAAATGGCTAAAATATCTGCTGCTTTATATGATTATCAATCCCATAAAAAGTTATTCTATGTATCAATCCTTACATCTCCTACTACTGGTGGGGTAACGGCTAGTTTTGGGATGTTGGGGGATATTATTATTGCCGAACCTAATGCTTACATTGCATTCGCAGGTAAAAGAGTAATTGAACAAACATTGAATAAGATAGTACCTGAAGGTTCACAAGCGGCTGAATATTTATTCCATAAGGGCTTATTCGATCCAATCGTACCACGTAATCCTTTAAAGGGTGTTCTGAGTGAGTTATTTAAGCTTCACGCTTTTTTTCCTTTGAATTAAAATTCACTTATTAAGTTAAGTGGAGCCTTAAGTCAAATTATTTTTATTTTATTTAGTTACATTTTTGTATTTGTAGCGAACAATTAGGTAGTTTATCGGAATCAAAGTAAAAATTCGAAAGAAGACTTTCTTTTTTCTTTGGTGACATAATCATAATATTTAATTGTAAATTGTAGAAAGAATCGTGCAGATAATTCTTTTTTTTTCTACCGATATTCCTGATTATTAATTAGGAAACCTCTAGCAACAAGATAAAAAAAATGGTTCCTTCTTCAAAATTCAAATTGGGCAAGGCAAATAAAATAAACCGAAGGTCATCTTTCCTTCTTGCTTTGTATGTATAGTATATATAATTCAAATATAGAAAAGATAGATATAGAGTATCTTTTCTTTCTACTATATCTTCCGAGAATCTCTATTTTTACTAAGAATCCTGTTGTTGGATTGAATTCGAACGAATCCTTCGTGAATTTGTAAGAAACTCTTTCTTTTTTACTTTATTTTTTAAATAAAATAAAAATGAGAATTCAATTCGAATTTGAAGACAAGAATAGATTATCATACGTATATTTCTCTATTTCATGTAGAAAGATAAAGAAGAATAAGTCTCATTTATTTAATTATCCATTCCTTACACTTATTATTTAATATATCTTATTATTTAATATATAGTCACTTCGATATACTCAATATAATTATATACGAATTATAATTATTCTAAGATATCTTTCTAACAATAACAGGTACAAATATTAAATCGAGGTACCCATTCTATGATAATTTTTAACAACTTACCCTCTTTCTTTGTGCCTTTAGTGGGCCTAGTATTTCCGGCAATTGCAATGGCTTCTTTATCTCTTCATGTTCAAAAAAACAAGATTTTTTAGATTCGATAGGTGCAAATCTTATCTATTTTTTTTCAAGACTTAGATATAGATAACACAGATATCTATTTAGTAGAATATGGCAGTTTCCTCCGAACATAGCTTTTATGTATGCGTAAATATATGGGTAAATAAATTATATAGCAATTTTCAAATAGATCGGAATCGAGGTGGATGTAGGAAATGGAAAGTCAATGTATCTATATGTGGATATCTATAGGAGATCATATAAAAGGGATATTCTTATTTTAGACCTAACCAATTTGATCTAACCAATTAGATGAATTACTCCTAAAGGCTTACATTCGAATGACACTAGTTGATGAGAGTTACTTCGGAAACAAAAAAAAACGAAAGTCAAATTCATTTGGACTATTTTCTCAATTCCAATAAAATGCAACTGGATCTAGTATGAGTTGTCGATCAGAACATATATGGATAGAACTTATAGTGGGGTCTCGAAAAATAAGTAATTTCTGCTGGGCCTTTATCCTTTTTTTAGGTTCACTAGGATTCGTATTAGTTGGATCTTCCAGTTATCTCGGTAAGAATTTGATATCTTTAGTTCCGTCTCAACAAATTCTTTTTTTTCCACAAGGGATCGTGATGTCTTTCTACGGTATCGCGGGTCTCTTTATTAGTTCCTATTTGTGGTGCACAATCTCGTGGAATGTAGGTAGTGGCTATGATCGATTCGATAGAAAAGAAGGAATAGTGTGTATTTTTCGTTGGGGATTTCCTGGAAAAAATCGTCGCATCTTTCTACGATTTCGTATGAAAGATATTCAGTCCATCCGAATCGAAGTTAAAGAGGGTATTTATGCTCGTCGTGTCCTTTATATGGAAATCAAAGGACAGGGGGCCGTTCCCTTGACGCGTACTGATGAGAATTTGACTCCGCGTGAAATTGAGCAAAAAGCCGCCGAATTGGCCTATTTCTTGCGCGTACCGATTGAAGTATTTTGAAATGAACTTGAACTGAAGAAGAAATTCTTTCCCAGCGGCAGGGAAAAAATTCAAGAATTCTCTGTTCTTTCTTCAGCATAGCATAGCTTAATAAAATTTTTTCAGAACGTTCATTCGAGCCAAAGTATATGTATATGGAACATCCATAAAACGAAATTTTTTTTGTATGCATAAAAAAGAATTTATGCGTATAGAAATCCACTCAACTCAATTTAGTAAAAAACAAGTAAAAGTAACAAATCGAAATAAAATAATAGATTCATCTCGTATATCAAAACATTTCGGAATAAAGGATTTCTCTTTTTATTTTCAATATGAATTGATAGGTTAGATACAAATAGATCATATCTTGGAAATTCTCTCTCCTTTCTTTTGTCAATCGACTTTTCTTTTTTTTTTTATCTTTTCTTTTGTTTTTCTTAATGATCAAAGGCAAAAGATTGCTTGGATCTCTTATAAGGATAACTTTTCTGTCTTGTTTTGCCACTCATTTTTGATCATTACATTAGGTTTTGAATTTATGATCGGTAGATCACAATATTCTTAATAAATCTCTCTCCATTTTTCCTGGACTAGAACTGTGGGGTAGCTGGCCATTTTTTTTTTTCGAAAGATTTTCTTTTTTGATAGAAAAGACAAAGGGAGTTCTTTTGGCTTAAAATCCGAATAATATTCATTATTTGCTTGAAAGAATATTCATTACTTGCTATTCATTACTTGCTTGAATTGGTTCTTTCAAGCATTTATCGAAAAGGGCTTCGAATTTGATCAATTCAATTGAGGTATCTGGAAACAAGATTTTTTCTTATTTCTTCATTTGAAACGGGCTCTTATTCTATTTCTGTATTCTTTCTAAATTCAAGGACTAACTACTGAATCACAAATAAAAAACAGGGAATAGATTCATAGGTCCGATGCCCTGTAATAGAACTTAGGGTTAATAGAAATAGTAGATCACATAGATTCAACAAATGAGGTGGGTTCATTAACAATTCAAAGATGAAAAAATGGTAAAAAAGAAAGCATTTCTTCCTCTTCTATATCTTACATCTATAGTATTTTTGCCCTGGTGGATCTCTCTCTCATTTAATAAAAGTCTTGAATTTTGGATTACTAATTGGTGGAATACTAGGCAATCCGAAACTTTTTTGACTGATATTCAAGAAAAGAGTATTCTAGAAAAATTCATAGAATTGGAAGAACTCTTACTCTTGGACGAAATGATAAAAGAATACCCGGAAACACATCTACAAACACTTCGTATAGGAATCCACAAAGAAACGATCCAATTGATCAAGATGCACAATGAGGATCATATCCATATGATTTTGCACTTATCGACAAATATAACCTCTTTCGTTATTTTAAGTGGTTATTCTATTCTGGGTAATGAAGAACTTGCTATTCTTAACTCTTGGGTTCAAGAATTCCTATATAACTTAAGTGACACAATAAAAGCTTTTTCTATTCTTTTATTAACTGATTTATGTATCGGATTCCATTCGCCCCATGGTTGGGAACTAATGATTGGCTATGTCTACAAAGATTTTGGATTTGCTCACAACGATCAAATTATATCGGGTCTTGTTTCTACTTTTCCAGTCATTCTGGATACAATTTTTAAATATTGGATCTTCCGTTATTTAAATCGTATATCTCCATCACTTGTAGTGATTTATCATTCAATGAATGACTGATCTAACTAGAATATTTGTTACTTTGTAACATAAGGTACATAAGCAAAGCATTTCCATTTTAAGACGTACTTACTCTTTCTACCCTACAGGGATTTCTCCTACTCCTTATATTCCAGTAAAATGATTTCAATAAAGTAAATAGCAGAATTGTGGATAGGGAACTATACAAGCGACCTACCTAATTTTATTGTAGAAATTTTCGGGATCAATGATTGGACCATGCAAACTAAAAACACCTTTTCTTGGATAAATAAAGAGATTATTCGATCTATTTCCGTATCGCTGATAATATATATCATAGCTCGGACATCCATTTCAAATGCATATCCCATTTTTGCACAGCAGGGTTATGAAAATCCACGAGAAGCGACCGGACGTATTGTATGTGCCAATTGCCATTTAGCTAATAAGCCCGTGGATATTGAGGTTCCGCAAGCGGTACTTCCTGATACTGTATTTGAAGCAGTTGTTCGAATTCCTTATGATATGCAAGTTAAACAAGTTCTTGCTAATGGTAAAAGGGGAGGTTTGAATGTGGGGGCTGTTCTTATTTTACCTGAGGGATTTGAATTAGCGCCTCCCGATCGTATTTCGCCCGAGATGAAAGAAAAGATAGGCAATCTGTCTTTTCAGAGCTATCGCCCCAATAAAAAAAATATTCTTGTGATAGGTCCTGTTTCTGGTCAGAAATATAGTGAAGTCACCTTTCCTATTCTTTCCCCGGACCCCGCTACTAATAAAGATGTTCACTTCTTAAAATATCCCATATATGTAGGCGGGAACAGAGGAAGGGGTCAGATTTATCCCGATGGGAGCAAGAGTAACAATACAGTTTATAATGCTACAGCGGCTGGTGTAGTAAGTAAAATAATACGAAAAGAAAAAGGGGGGTACGAAATAACCATATCGGATGCGTCAGATGAACGTCAAGTGGTTGATATTATTCCACCAGGGCCAGAACTTCTTGTTTCCGAAGGCGAATCTATCAAACTTGATCAGCCATTAACGAGTAATCCTAATGTGGGTGGATTTGGTCAAGGAGATGCGGAAA